CTGTCAAAGCTTAAAAAAAAAAAAATTGAAGTATAAAGTCATATCCCTTTTTGAATAGGTTTACTTTTATGTTATTTCGTACTGTACATTTCCTTTGTTTGTGAGATCATTTTCTCACGAGAGGTAATGAAAAGAGTTATAGAATGGATTTTTTTTACCTATGCCTAGATCGCGGATAAATGGAAATTTTATTGATAAGACCTTTTCAATCGTAGCCAATATCTTATTACGAATAATTCCGACAACTTCAGGAGAAAAAGAGGCATTTACTTATTACAGAGATGGTGCGATTTGATTATTTTGACTTTACCGCTCTCGGCCTTAGGAAAAAGACACATGATTCGGAATAAAAAAAAAACTATTGAAATAAAAATAAATCGACGCTGGTTGAAGGTGAAGTTTATAACATAAAGCAATTCCTTCTGTCGTGTATCCCCGATTAATGCAACCTCAGATGCTTGAATTGTTGATTCTAGTATTAAGCGAAAGGTTAGACCTATAGATCATCGATCTGTATTGCGGTTCAATCCTACTACACTAGTATCAATAGGCGGCATAGAGGAAGGAGCACTACGCGTAGAAATCAACAAAACAAAAACTTTGTTATAAGTTATAAAGCGCTCCTTTTCCTTATCGGGATCGGGAAAAAAAGAAATGGTTGGGACAACAAACATCCATCTCGTTCGTACTTTGGATACCCATATAACCATCGAAGACTGTTGAAGTGACTAATTCCTGGAAATTTAAAGGCGTCGAGAACAAAGAAATTGTTGGAGTTTACATTTTTATCTAGTACCAGCACGCTTGATGTTAAGAAAGGGTCTTTTGCAAGAAGGTTGGCTAGAGATTTCTTGTAAAAACATTAGCCCCGCTGAGTTCATAATGACAATATTTCGCCCTTTAATTCCACGGATTCTGGATTATTTTCATTATGCACATAAAATAAAGGAGGAGCCGTATGAGGTGAAAATCTCACGTACGGTTTTGGAACGGAGAACCTTTTGAACTGAATGACGACCGTAACGAATGTCGGCTCAATCCGAAGGTAATTATGCGGAAGCGTTACAGAATTATTATGAAGCTATGCGACTAGAAATTGATCCCTATGATCGAAGCTATATACTCTATAACATAGGCCTTATCCACACAAGTAACGGAGAACATACGAAAGCTTTAGAATACTATTTTCGGGCACTAGAACGAAACCCGTTCTTACCACAAGCTTTTAATAATATGGCTGTGATCTGTCATTACGTGCGACTATCTCCACTATAGAAAGAAATAAAAGGAAAGGGCAAATACGACAATAAAGACTAAAAAAAGCAGGATTTCTACATATTGCATCGTCCAAAAAACGATTTTTATCAGCTGTAGCAAAGAAAGAAACTTCGAAATATGAAGAAATATATATATATGCCTAAATATTTTATTCTATGGATAAAAAATCTAATTGATAGCGGAAGCACCGTAAAGATCAATTTACAAGGTTTGGGCGATACAAAAAGAACTGCTTATTTATCTCATTTTATGAGATAAAAATTAGGAATCAACTTATGTAATAGAGCCGATCCCCTAAGGTATTGAGCAGCGGTGTAGCATCAGATCCCAAGGAGAGTAAGTCTTTGTTTTATGAGGAAGAAGTCTTTTTCAAGGATTCTATATAAATATAAATTTCTATATAATATGAAAACGAGATAGTTACCTTTCAGAAAATTCTAATGAGGGTTTCAAAATGCCTATACTTTTTTTCTGAAGGTAGGAGAAAAGATAAAACTGATTATTAATTGAATCAAAAGTCAAGTTTGAAACTCATGTAATTAACCTCTTTTGGTTTTGTTGGTTAACGTTAACCTGAGAAAAATCAAATAGATCTATGAGAAATCCCATTCAGTTAGATATAGATATATAGTGGGGCTCGGGTAGACGCCAAAAGAATTGACTGCCGAGCCGTATGAGTTAGAAAACTCTCAAGTACGGTTCCAAGGGAAGGAATTGACCGCCTATTCCGACCGTGGAGAACAGGCCATTCGACAGGGGGATTCTGAAATTGCGGAGGCTTGGTTTGATCAAGCCGCTGAATATTGGAAACGGGCTATAGCGCTTACTCCTGGGAATTATATTGAAGCGCAGAATTGGTTAAAGATCACGAAGCGGTTCGAATAAGAACTCTCTTTTTTTATTCTCATCAATTAGATTATCGCTTTGTTTATTTTCATTTTTATGAAATTTTATTTATATAAATAATTTATTTATATAAATAAATAGAAATTATATAATATATATTAATATCAATTCAAATTTTTGAATTTGTTTGAATATTAATTCTTTGTATTCTTTGCTTTTGTTGGCCCCGTCGGTCAAATAAAATGGATCGTTTCTATGGGAAGAACCAATCAAAGAATTTTTCATTATATCTTTTTCTAAAATCGTTCTATTTCATTGGTATTTCGTAGGTATAAATGTTACACGGATATACCACGGATATAGCATATAAAAGAAT